AATGATGAGCCTGATTAAAGGACTATCGTGATAGGATAAAACACGTAGTGCAAACTACCTTCATTACATCCAACAGAATTAAACTGTCACCATCAAGCATCAAAAGCCACCGTGCACCATACACCAAGATGTATAAAAAGTAAACCTAAACTTAGAAAAGTAAGCTAAGATAAAGCTAATGGGTTCATACCCCATAAATAGAGTAAATACTCTCTTCTCTAATGCCCAGTAACTCAACCAAAATCCTATTACTAATCACTTTAGTAAGAGGTATGTTAGTATCAGTATCGTCCAGATCATGAATTGGCGCATGAATAGGACTGGAAGTAAATTTAATATCATTTATTCCACTGATATCTAACATCAAAAATATATACAACACAGAAGCGTCATTAAAGTACTTTATCGTTCAAGTACTAGCTTCAGCAACTCTATTATTCATGGTAGTAATAAAAACGGTAACAGAAGACCTGTTCACGTTCACGAACGTAGGAACCCCTTACACGCCAATAATTGTTTGCACACCTCTACTCTTAAAGAGAGGGGCTGCACCATTCCACTGGTGGTTCCCAGGAGTCATGGAAGGATTAAGATGAGAAAATTGTGGACTACTAATAACAATCCAGAAGGCCGCACCTATGATGCTAATATCATACCTAATCGAGGCCAACACCTTCATGTTCAGAATCATTTTAACATCAACAATCGTAGGAGCAATTGGAGGACTCAATCAAACCTCAATACGAAAGATCCTAACATACTCATCCATCAACCACACCGGTTGAATACTAATAGCACTAATTACGGGGGACAACATGTGAGCTATATACTTCGCAACCTACTCAACATTAGTGCTAACAGTACTTTCAGTCATTAAACTAACCAAAGTATCATTTATCAACCAAATCCTAATAGCAAACAAGGAAAATAAATTAATGAAATTTATAATGTTTACCTCACTACTATCATTAGGGGGGCTTCCACCATTTTTAGGATTCCTGCCAAAGTGGTTTATCATCCAGGCAATAACCATAAATAGACTAATACCCATAGCAACTATTATAGTAGTTGCATCGCTAATCACACTATACTACTACCTAAAAATTTCTTACTCAAGATTTATAATCCTAAGTACAGAATCAAAGTGAAACACCCAATTACACAAAACCAACCCAACCAAAAACATCAGAGCCATAGCCCTATCATCTATCTCATTAATGGGAACAATAATATGCACAATCATCATCAGAACAAACTAAGACCAGAGGGAAGGCCTTAAGTTAAACTAAACTAATAACCTTCAAAGCTATAAATAAAGGACGTTCGACCTTTAGGCCTTGGTAAGCCTTACACCTACCCCTACAGAATTGCATTCTGTCATCACAAAATGAATACAAGGCTAACCATCATAGTGGAAGAGCAACGTCAACGCCCCTAAATAGATTTACAGCCTATCGCCTACTAATCAATCTCAGCCACTCCACTAATTTTTAGCCGATGGTTTTTTTCAACCAACCACAAAGACATTGGAACATTATACTTCGTATTTGGTGCCTGATCAGGCATAGTAGGGACATCCCTTAGAATGCTCATCCGAACAGAACTAGGACAACCTGGGTCTCTAATTGGAGATGACCAAATCTACAACGTCATCGTCACAGCACACGCATTCGTTATAATCTTCTTCATAGTTATACCCATTATAATTGGTGGATTCGGAAACTGACTAGTACCCCTAATACTAGGAGCACCAGACATGGCATTCCCACGAATAAATAACATGAGATTCTGATTACTCCCACCATCATTAACACTTCTACTTGCAAGTAGAACAGTAGAAAGCGGAGCAGGGACAGGATGAACAGTATATCCTCCCCTTGCAAGAGGAATTGCACACGCCGGGGCATCCGTAGACCTAGCCATCTTCTCTCTTCACCTAGCAGGAGTATCATCAATCCTAGGAGCAGTAAACTTCATTTCAACAACAATCAACATGAAGCCAAGGAGCATAAAGCCCGAACGGATTCCACTATTTGTATGATCAGTCGCCATTACAGCACTTCTACTACTATTGTCACTACCAGTACTAGCAGGAGCAATCACAATACTACTAACCGATCGCAACCTAAACACATCATTCTTCGACCCGGCAGGAGGGGGAGACCCAATTCTATACCAACATTTATTCTGATTCTTCGGACACCCTGAAGTATATATTTTAATCCTGCCAGGATTCGGTATAATCTCCCACATCATCTGCCACGAAAGAGGAAAGAAGGAAGCATTTGGAAACCTGGGAATAATCTTCGCCATACTAGCAATTGGGTTACTGGGGTTTGTAGTATGGGCACACCACATATTCACAGTAGGGATAGATGTTGATACACGAGCATACTTCACATCAGCAACAATAATCATTGCAGTACCCACGGGAATCAAAATCTTCAGATGGCTAGCAACAATATATGGATCACAAATAACATATAGAGCAGCCTGCCTATGAGCCATAGGATTTGTATTCCTATTCACAATAGGAGGACTAACGGGAGTAGTCCTTGCAAACTCATCAATTGATATTGTATTACATGACACATACTACGTAGTTGCTCACTTCCACTACGTACTGTCAATAGGAGCAGTGTTCGCAATCATGGCAGGCTTCATCCAATGATTCCCTCTATTCACTGGACTTACTATAAACCCGAAGTGACTAAAGGCACAATTCGCCGTTATATTCACAGGGGTAAACATAACATTCTTCCCACAACACTTCCTAGGACTAGCTGGCATACCACGACGATACTCAGACTACCCAGATGCCTACACAACATGAAACATCATCTCATCAATAGGATCAACAATTTCATTCGTAAGAGTGATAATATTCCTATTTATCATTTGAGAAAGAATCTCATCAAACCGACAAGTCCTGTTCCCAACCCAAACAAGAAACTCAATTGAGTGATTACAAAACCTCCCACCAGCAGAACACAGATACTCAGAACTACCAACCATCTCGCTAATTAATAACTAAATAGCCCAAGAAATCTAACGTGGCAGATAAGTGCGGTGGATTTAAGCTCCAAATATAAAGCTTCAGGCTTTCATTAGAATTAATGACGACATGATTAAACATAAGACTACAAGATGGAGCATCCCCCATTATAGAACAACTAGTCTTCTTCCACGACCACGTACTAATAATTATATTAATAATTACCACAACTGTATCATACATAATAGCTATCCTAATCCGAAGTAAACAAACCAGACGATTTATATTAGAAGGACAAATAATTGAAACCACATGAACAATTGCACCAGCAATCATCTTAGTGTTCATCGCCATGCCATCCCTACGACTTCTATATCTAATAGACGAAATCCACAACCCAGCACTAACACTAAAGGCAGTAGGACACCAGTGATATTGAAGATATGAATACTCAGACTTCACAAAACTAGAATTTGATTCATACATAGTACCACAGGAAGAACAACAAGCAAGAACATTCCGACTACTAGACACAGACAACCGAGTTGTCCTACCAATAAACTCACCAATCCGATTAATCGTTACAGCAGCAGACGTACTACACTCATGAACAATCCCAAGACTAGGAGTAAAAACAGATGCCACACCAGGACGACTAAACCAAATTAGATTCTCCATTAACCGGCCTGGACTACTATATGGACAATGCTCAGAAATCTGTGGAGCAAACCATAGATTTATACCCATTACGATCGAAAGCGTACCAGCAAAACACTTCATTAACTGAGTCTCAAACCTAATGGAATCATCAGATGACTGAAAGCAAGTAATGGTCTCTTAAACCAGCTCATGATAATTTAGCAACTATCTCTGATGAAAGGATTAGTTAATTATATAACATCAGAATGTCAAACTGAAGTAATCAACAGTGATATCCTTTTATACCTCAAATAATACCAATAGAATGAATAATATTATACATTACATTCCTAACAACATTCCTAATATTTAACATCATAAATTATTTCACACAATTCCCAAATAGAACAACATCATCAACAAAAAGCACTATTAGTGTCAACAAAATAAACTGAAAATGATAAGAAACCTATTCTCAATCTTTGATCCAACCACAGAAATCAGCAGACTCCCTCTAAATTGAACAAGAACAATTGTAGGATTACTACTAATCCCTACAAGAATTTGATTAATTCCCTCACGAAATAATATAATAATCAGATTACTAATAAATAAACTCCACAAAGAAATAAAAACAATCCTAAGAAAAGGAAATCAAAACAAAGGAAACTCATTCATCTTCACCTCACTATTCCTAATAATCCTAATAAATAACTTCCTAGGCCTGTTCCCATACGTATTCACCAGAACAAGTCACTTGACCCTCACATTGACGCTAGCACTACCCCTGTGAACAAGATTCATGTTATTCGGATGAATCAAAAACACAAATCATATGTTCGAGCACTTAGTACCACAAGGAACACCAACAATACTAATACCATTTATAGTTATCATTGAAACAATCAGAAACCTCATCCGACCAGGAACACTAGCAGTACGATTAACAGCAAACATAATTGCTGGCCATTTACTTCTTACCCTCCTAGGAAATAATGGACCCAGAATAAGCCACACCCTACTCACAGTACTAATCACAGCACAAATCCTCCTCCTAATCCTAGAAGGAGCAGTAGCCATCATCCAATCATATGTATTCGCAATCCTAAGAACACTATACTCTAGAGAAGTAAATTAATGTCAAACCATGAAAACCACCCGTTCCACATAGTAAATAAAAGACCATGACCACTCACAGGAGCAATTGGAGCAATGGTAACGCTAATAGGATTAATCAAATGATTCCACCAATACGACGATAGCCTACTGGGAATTGGAGCCATAATCACCGTACTAACTATAATTCAATGATGACGAGACATCACCCGAGAAGGAACATATCAAGGGCTACACACAAAAATAGTAACAAAAGGATTACGATGAGGGATAATCCTATTCATCATCTCAGAAGTATTATTCTTCGCATCATTCTTCTGAGCATTCTTCCACAGAAGACTATCACCAACAATTGAACTAGGATCAACATGGCCGCCCGCAGGAATCCAACCATTCAACCCACTACAAATCCCACTACTAAATACCGCAATCCTACTTGCCTCAGGAGTAACTGTAACATGGGCACACCACGGACTACTAGAAAACAACTTCAGACAAGCAACACAAGGATTATTTTTCACAGTGCTACTGGGACTTTACTTCACTGCACTTCAAGCCTACGAATATATTGAAGCCCCATTCACAATTGCAGACTCCGCCTACGGATCAACATTCTTCATAGCAACAGGATTCCACGGACTACACGTCATCATCGGAACAACCTTCCTAACAACATGTTTACTACGACAAACAGCCCTACACTTCTCATCAAACCACCACTTCGGATTCGAAGCAGCAGCATGATACTGACACTTCGTAGATGTAGTATGACTATTCCTATATATCTCAATCTACTGATGAGGAAGATAAACTACTTACCTAATACAAGTAAAGTATACTTGACTTCCAATCAAGAAATTTGCGAAAGCAAGATAAGTAATAATAACAATCATAACACTAACAACAATCACAATCATATTATCAGTAGTAGTAATATACCTAGCAACCTTAATCTCAAAAAAAAACAACGAAGACCGAGAAAAAAGATCCCCCTTCGAATGTGGATTTGACCCAAAAAACTCAGCACGACTACCTTTCTCATCACGATTCTTCCTAATCGCAGTAATCTTTATAATTTTCGACGTAGAAATTGCATTGCTACTACCAATACCAATCACAATAACAACATCAAGAATAAAATCATGGGCACTAATTAGATCAGCATTCCTCCTAATCCTAATCATCGGACTATACCACGAATGAAATCAAGGATCATTAGAATGAAGAAACTAACCCAGGGACTATAGTTAACAATAACATTTGAGTTGCATTCAAAAAGTGCTGCAACAAATACAGCTAGCCTCATAAACAAGTGAGAAGCAACAACTTGCAATCAGTTTCGACCTGATCCTAGATAGTCAAACCTATCCTCACTATGCACCCAACTTAACTGAAACCAAAAAGAGGTATATTATTGTTAATAATATAAGTGAATCAAAGCAATTCCAGTTAAAGAAGTGACAGAAAAAGTGAATGCTGCTAACTTATCACTATAGCGGTTAAAATCCGTTTACACTTCTAATTTATATAGTTTAATAAAACATTACACTTTCACTGTAAAGATAAAGACCAACTTTTATAAATAAATAACCCACTTAAAGGTTAAAACAACCTCATCGACATCTTCAGCGTCGCGCTCTAAAATAAGCTATTCAAGTAAAAAGCCAATAAAAACAATAGAATAACAACTCACATAACAAAGAAACCTAAAAACACCCTCAAACTACTGTACTGAGCCCACTGATTAACCCTACCAAGATTAAAAAGAACCCAATATAAACCCTGACCACCAAAATACTCTATCCAACCAGAATCAAAAACCCTCATTGACTTATAACCAAACCCCAAAGGCCCAAAAGAAACACCATAGGTAGAAAAAAAAGGCATAAACCACATAGAACCAGAAAACGAAGAAATACCATAATAATATACAGAAAATAAATAATCACTAAATTTAAAACCAGAAATTTCATAACCCAATCAACCCCCTAACAACACCACAAAAAAGGTAAGAAACCTTAAGTAATAAGGCAAACAAATAACAGAAGGAGTAGGACAAATCAATCACATTAAAGAACTACCCCCAAGAACCGACATAGTCAACAAACCAACTATACCTACAACCATATTATAATTAGTCTCGGCCATAGAATAAGAAGAAACAAAATTAAAATCACCACACAAAACAAAATAAAACAAACGAAAAGAATAGCAAACCGTTAGACCCGTAGAGACAAATAATAAAAAAAACCCAAAAACATTCACATATCTCATAGAAAACATTTCCAGAATAAAATCCTTAGAATAAAAACCAGCCAAAAAGGGCATGCCACACAAAGCAAAATTAGAAACTATCAAACAGGAAGAAGTGAAAGGCATATAAACAGACAGGCCCCCCATGAAGCGAATATCCTGAGAATCACCCATAGAATGAATTACACCACCAGCACACATGAATAATAGAGCCTTAAACAAAGCATGAGTCAATAAATGAAAAAAAGCCAAACCAGAAAGGCCAACAGAAATAGTTATAATTATAAGACCCAGTTGTCTCAAAGTCGACAAAGCAATAATCCTCCTTAAATCATACTCAAAATTAGCTCCAAGGCCTGCCATAAACATAGTCAAGCCAGAAATCAACAACAAAGCAACATTTAACAAACAACCAAACGAAGGTCTAAAACGAATCAACAAATAAACACCAGCAGTAACCAGAGTAGAAGAATGTACTAAAGCAGACACGGGAGTAGGAGCGGCCATCGCCGCAGGTAACCAAGAAGAAAAAGGAATCTGGGCACTCCTAGTTATGGCTGCCAAAACAACCAGAAAAGAGATCAACCCCATCTCAATAGACCCCGATAAAAAATCCAAATAATAAATAAATCTCCAACTACCAAAATTAATTATTCAAGCAATACCCATCAACAAAGCCACATCACCAATACGATTAGATAAAACAGTAAGCATCCCAGCGCCATAAGACCTTACATTCTGATAATAAATTACCAGAAGGTAAGAAACCAAACCTAAACCATCCCAGCCTAACAAAATACTAATTATATTAGGACTAACAATCAAAAACATTATAGAAATCACAAACATCAAAACTAACAAAATAAACCGAAAAATATTCAAATCACCAAACATATAATCATCACTATACAAAATAACAAGAGAAGAAATAATAAAAACAAAACCCATAAACAATAAAGACATCCAATCAAACAAAAAAGTCATAACAACAGAACTCCCATTCAATCTCACAACTACCCAATCAACAAAATAAACCAAGTCACATAAAATAAAATAAACACCTAAAAAACAACAACATCAACCCAAAAGAAACAAAAAAATAAATCTAGCAAAACAAATAGAAATAGGCATCACAGTCCAAAGCAACAAAACTACATCACCGACACCACAAATCGGTATTTTAAATTAAACTATTCAGACATAATATTATCCACAACCTTAAACCCAAAAAACAGCAAAATCAACCCTTAAAATAACCAAATTTAACGGAAACCAGTGCAAAAACAACAGCAAAAACTCACGAGAATAACCCAACGAACAAGAATACAAACCAGAAAAAACAGAGCCGTGCTGACTATAAGAATACATATAAAGAGTATAAGCCGCACTAAAAAAGGATAAAAAAACCAAAACAAATATAAGATATCAAGATCACGAAACCAAACTACTTAACAACCCAATCTCACCAAGAAGATTAAGAGAGGGGGGAGCAGCCATATTACAAGCACTTAATAAAAACCACCACATGGCCATGCTAGGCATCAGGTTCATTAAACCCCTATTAACTAACAATCTACGACTACCAAACCGCTCATAGGAAATATTAGAAAGACAAAAAAGACCAGAAGAACACAAACCATGAGCAATTATTAAAGCGAAGGATCTACACACCCCCCAATAACCCATGGTTATAATACCACCAATAACTATACCCATATGAGCTACAGACGAATAAGCAATTAATGACTTCAAATCAGTCTGCCGCATACAAAACAAACTAACCAACGAACCACCAACCAAGCCCAAAACAATCCAAACAACACCAAATCCAAAACCAAACTTGGATAAAATAGGGAAAACCCGAAGCAAACCATAACCACCAAGCTTCAACAAAACACCAGCTAAAATTATTGAACCAGAAACAGGGGCCTCCACATGGGCCTTAGGAAGCCACAGATGAACCAAAAACATAGGCATCCTGACCAGAAAGGCCAACACCATACAAACATAAAATAAATCACCAACAATACCCCCTCGCAACAAAAACAAACACAATGAACCCAACGAACTATAAATAAACAAAATACCAACCAACAAAGGAAGAGATGCCAACAAAGTATAAAACAATAAATAAATACCAGCCTGAATACGCTCAGGCTGATAGCCCCAACCCAAAATAAGGAACAAAGTAGGGATCAATCTACTCTCAAAGAAAATATAAAATGAAAGCAAGCTAATTCTTCTAAAAGTGCAATACAACATAATAACAAGAAAAATTACAACAAAAAGAAAAAACCCAGGAAAGTAATTAGAACGAAAAACAGACTCTCTAGCCAAAATCATAAGAACACAAATCCACAAACTTAAAAGAATAAGACCATAAGAAATAACATCACACCCAAAAAAATAACCCAAGTTACCCCAACAAAAAAAATAAGGAAAAGAAAAAAGATAAACGAAGGAAACCACAAACAACAATGAACAAACCAACCACCAAGAATAAGAAACACACAAGGGGGTCAAAAATAACAAAAAACAAAGAAAACTTAACATTGAAGAACTCTATAAGAACGAAAATAATCGTTACCATGACTACGAATTATAGAAACCAAAATAGATAGACCCAACGAACCTTCACAAACCGAAAAAATCAAGAAATAAACAACGAAAAACAATCTATAATTAAAACCACACAAATAAAAATAAACCGAAAGATATAAAACCAAAACAATAAACTCCAATCTCAATAAAGTAACCAATAAATGTTTACGACCAGAAGAAAAAGCCCAAACACCACAGAAATAAAGAACAAAAAGATACAACCACATTGACATTAAAATGTTTTAATAATTTAACAAAAATATTGGTCTTGTAAACCAAAAATAAGGAACAACCTTTTAAAACTTCAGAGGAAAGACATTAACGCCATTTCATCAGTCCCCAAAACTAACATTTTAAATAAAATACCCCCTGATATAACAAAACTACTAATATCAACAAGAATAATAACCAGATTAATGTTCACACAAATAAAACACCCAATAGCCATAGGAATAATACTACTCCTACAAACTACACTAACATGCCTGATTAGAGGAACTATATACAAAAGATTCTGATTCTCATATATCCTATTCATAATCATAATCGGAGGGATACTAGTACTATTTATATACATAACAAGACTAGCATCAAACGAAATATTTTCACCATCAAACAAGATAATCTTAACCGCAATAATAACATCACCAGCACTAATATACATCATACCAGACCAAACAAACAACAAAGAAATAAACCTATACAACACAACAACAGAAAACGAAATCATCACATCAACAACAATAATATACAATCAAAATACAGGAACAATAACCATTCTACTAGTAACATATATATTACTCACACTAATCGTAGTGGTAAATATCATTAGCATCTCAAGGGGCCCCCTACGACACGTAAACTAATGAATAAACCCATACGAAACAAAAACCCCCTTATTAAAATTGCAAACAGCGCCTTGGTAGACCTACCAACACCATCCACCATTAGAGGATGATGAAACTTTGGATCACTAATAGGAGTTTGCCTAGTTATACAAATCCTAACGGGGTTATTCCTAGCCATACACTACTGCCCAGACGCCAACACCGCATTCTCCAGAGTAAGACACATCTGCCGAGACGTAAACTATGGATGACTACTACGAACACTACACGCAAACGGGGCTTCAACATTTTTCATCTGTTTATATCTACACACCGGACGAAACATATATTACGGATCATACAAATTTATACACACATGATCAGTAGGAGTAGTAATTCTATTCCTAACAATAGCAACAGCATTCCTAGGATATGTGCTACCATGAGGACAAATATCATTTTGAGGAGCAACCGTAATCACAAACCTACTATCAGCAGTCCCATACGTAGGAAATGAAATAGTACAATGAGTATGAGGGGGGTTTGCCGTAGATAACGCAACCCTAACCCGATTCTTCGCACTTCACTTCCTAATACCCTTCGTCATCGCCGCAATAGTTCTAATCCATCTACTATTCCTACACCAAACAGGATCTAACAACCCACTAGGACTAAACAAAAATACAGACAAAATCCCATTCCACCCATACTTTACAGTAAAGGACATCGTAGGATTCGCAGCAATAATCATACTACTATCAATCCTGACCCTAAAGGAACCATACCTCCTAGGAGATCCAGACAACTTCACACCAGCAAACCCACTTGTAACACCAGTGCATATCCAACCAGAATGATACTTCTTATTTGCATACGCAATTCTACGATCAATCCCAAACAAACTTGGAGGAGTAATCGCACTAGTCATATCAATTGCAATCTTATTCATCATACCAACAATCAAGTCAAAATTCCGAGGAACACAATTCTACCCAGTAAACCAAGTAATATTCTGAACAATAACAAACACGGTAATCCTACTAACCTGAATTGGAGCCCGACCAGTAGAAGAACCGTATATCCTAACGGGACAAATCCTAACAGTACTATATTTCCTATACTACACCGCAAGCCCCACAATAACAAACATATGAGACAAAACAACAAACTAGTTAAATAAGCAACAAGATAAGCCCAGTGCCTTGAAATCACTGTGAGAGAAGTTCAAACCTTCTATTAACTTAATGCCTAAATTAATACACCTACAACAAAGAAAAAATCAATAACCTAACACCAACAAAGAACAAAAGATAATTTAAAGAAAGAGGCAAAAGGCTCCTTCAAGCCAAATACATCAACTTATCATAGCGAAACCGTGGTAAAGTGCCGCGGACCCAAATAAACAAAAAAGAAATCAAGGACAACTTAATATAAAAAAACAAAGAATAAAGATCACAACCCAAAAAAATAACGCAAAACAACAATCTCATAAAAAGAATACTAGCATACTCAGCCAAGAAAATCAACGCAAAACCACCACCACCATACTCAACATTAAAGCCAGAAACCAACTCAGACTCCCCCTCAGCAAAATCAAAGGGAGTACGATTAGTCTCTGCCAAACAAGAAATAAACCAAACAAAAGACAAAGGAAAAGAAAAGAAAATTAACCAAACATAAACCTGAAACAAAGAAAAATAAACCAAATTATAACCACAGACCAAAATTACAAAAGAAAACAAAATAAAAGCCAATCTAACCTCATAAGAAATAGTCTGAGCCAAAGCACGCAAGCCACCCAATAAAGAATAACTAGAATTAGAAGACCAACCAGCAATCATAACAGTATAAACACCAAGTCTAGTACAAGCTAAAAAAAACAACAAACCCAACTCAAAAGAAACAAACCCTCTCAAGTAAGGAATCAACAACCAAATCAACAAAGAAAGAAACAGTGCAAAAACAGGAGAAAAATAATAAACCAAATAATTAGAAACTAAAGGAAAATACTGCTCCTTAGAAAACAACTTAATAGCATCTCTAAAAGGCTGAAGAATACCAACAAAACCAACCCTATTAGGACCCCTGCGGACATGAATGTATCCCAAAACCCTTCGTTCCAAAAGAGTAAGAAATGCCACCCCAACCAAAACAAAAATAACCAACAACAAAAACACAACAACAAAAAACAAAAAACTTAACATAACAAAATACTACTTGTAAAATAAAATTTACATTAATAGATTCTAAATCCAGTGCACTTATCTGCCAAAATAGCATAACAGTTAATAAAACTCAACAATAACAAAATTATTCCAAATACCTGGTCCTCTCGTACTAAGATAAAAAAAATACTTATAGATAGAAACCAACCTGGCTCACGCCGGTTTGAACTCAGATCATGTAAGATTTCAAGGGTCGAACAGACCCAATACAACTTTTAGCTCCTACACCAAAAATTCATCTTAATCCAACATCGAGGTCGCAAGCCCCCCTGCCGATAAGAACTCTCAAGGGGGATAACGCTGTTATCCCTAAGGTAATTTAGTCTTATAATCAAAATAAATGGATCAAATAAATATAAATCAATATAACCAAAACAAAGAGGAGTTAAACTCATTCCTCTCATCACCCCAACAAAACAAAAAGTCCACTTACCAAAAATTAAAACAAACAACAAAAAACAAGCAAACAAAATGTTAAACTCTATAGGGTCTTCTCGTCCCATAAAAACATCTAAGAATTTTAACTCAAAAACCAAATTCAACAAAACATTCAAATTTAAGACAGCTCGTGTCTCGTCAAGCCATTCATTCCAGATCACAATTAAAGAACTAATGATTATGCTACCTTTGCACGGTCAAAATACCGCGGCCCTTCAACACTCAAGTCAGCGGGCAGGCCATACTTCAAAAACTAACAAGAAGAGATGTTTTTGTTAAACAGGCGGACACAAAATTTGCCTAATTCCTCAAAAGAAATTAAACACAAACAATAAACAACACAACCAAACAAAATTTACTAATTCCACAATAATTACAATCCAATAAAAAATAAAGGAAATACCCCAATAAACAAATTAAATAAACCAAAATAAAGAAAAAGAAAAATAAAACTTTAACATAATCAAATTGAAAATCACTATAAAATCCACAAAACCAAATTCAAACAAAAATTATAAAAATAAAACAAGGAGCTAATCCCCCCTAATATTAACATCAAATAAAAATCAAACCAAACAACAGTAAAAATCTAAACAAGATGCATGAATTAAACTCATTTCTTGAAGAACCAGAAACCACTAAAGACGAATAACATCTCACTACCAACAACCTATCCTTAATGCTAATGAAACAGCAACCAAAATAAATCATTAACTCCTTTAAAATCGGGAAATAAAAATAAATAATAAAATTCAATGAACCCTGATACACAAGGTACGACAAAACAAGTCAGCTTCCAACAAAACAAATAAACAAACCCTTACAGTACAAGTAAACTATCGTAAAAAAATTAAATCAAAAGAATACAATAACAAAATAATACTTTACCGAATCTATCCACTAACCATAAACCAAAACAAACAACAAGACAATCAATAATCAGACCATGCCGAATCGCACGACAAAAAATTCAGCGTAAATGAAATCTCAACTAACAGAAATGGTCTGAAATCACTCCAGCCACACCTTCCGGTACAACCACTTTGTTACGACTTATCTCATTAAAAACAAACGAGAGCGACGGGCGATGTGTACATATCTTAGAACCAAGTATCATGATAACAATCTACAAAACATTACAATCAAATCCAATTTCATATTAACAATTTCAACCAACAATCCAAATAAACAAAGACCAATGTAATCCATCAATAACACTTAGAAACAAGCTGCACCTTGACCTGAAATAAACCAAAATAAAGGAACCAGAAAATTAAAATCCCTAAAAGCATAATCAAACAAACGGCGGTATACAAACCATAGCAACCAAGTAAGGTCCAACGCGGACTATCGATAACGAGACAGATTCCTCTGAACGGAATAAGATACCGCCAAATTCTTTAAGTTTCAAGAACATAACTAATACTACTCCAGCACAAAAATTAACATCCTAAAATAATAGGGTATCTAATCCTAGTTTAAAAAAAGAATTTCATAGCCTCCAAATATAAAATAAGGAAAACAACAAAAATAAAAATTTCACCCAACCAACCACCAAACATAAAACCAAAATAATCCAAACCATAAAACTATCAAGCTAAACATGTTCAACTGCATCCAAGGTATAACCGCGGCTGCTGGCACAAAATTCAACCGAAACTGAAAAGTATTACTAACTACAAGAATACTTGATGAATAATAATAACTAATGAGAACTATTAAAAATAAACCCTACCAGCCCATCTAGAGCTAAAGGACAAACCACGCACAAACTTACATATAGAGCAAACTAACAATGAACAAATGAGCAAGAATAAAACTCCTC